GCAAAATAAAAAAGAGTATAAAAAACAAAGAAAGTACTTATATAATTTTTTTAATCATACATCATTCTATCGATCAACAAGAATTTGGCACTTTTACCAACTTGAGTTTAAGGAATCTCTAGATCTAAAAATTCATTTCGTACAACTGAACCTTTTCAAACTGTTTCTTTTTCAGAACCAAAAAGATTTGTGCCAAAATCACAGATGCCAAGAAGAACAGAAGGCCTTGGACTCGTAATGGATCTTGAAGCACTATTTCTGCGTCTCCCTGACCAAACCCTCCTACATTTGGATTACTTGTTAATGGTTGATCAAGCTTGATGGATTCACCTTCTGAAACAAGAAGTTCTGGGCCTGGAGGTATAATATCAACCACTTGACGTCCATCTGATGCATCAACTATGGTTATTTCATATCCCCCCTTTTCTTTACGTGCTATTCTGCTTACTATACCGGCCGATGTAGCATTATAAACTGTATTGTTACTCTTGCTACCATCAGGATAAATCTGACCCCTTCCTCTGTTCCCACCTACATATATGGGATATTTTAAGAAGTGAACGTCTTTTTTCGTAGCAGGGTCGGGGGAAAGAATAGGAAAGACGATTTCACTATATTTCTGACCGGGAACAGGACCTATTACAAGAATATTTCTTTTATTAGGACGATAACACTGAAAAGAAAGATTGCCCATCTTTTCTTTCATTTCGGGAGAAATACGATTGGGGGGGGCTAATTCGAATCCCTCGGGCAAAATAAGAACAGCTCCTACATTAAAAGCTCCCTTTTTACCATTAGCAAGAACTTGTTTCAGTTGTATATCATAAGGAATTCGAACAACTGCTTCAAATACAGTATCAGGAAGTACAGCTTGCGGAACTTCAATATCCACGGGCTTATTAGCTAAATGGCAATTGGCACATACAATTCGACCAGTTGCTTCTCGTGGATTTTCATAACCCTGCTGCGCATAAATGGGATATGCATTTGAAATAGATGCTCGAGTTATTACATATATCATGATCGATACATAAATGGATCGAGTCATCTGTTCTTTTACCCAAGAAAAAGTCTTTCTATTTTGCATGGTCCAATCATTGATCCCGGAATTTCTACAATAAATTCGATAGGTAGCTAGTTGAATTCCCTATCCACAAGTTTGCTATTGTATTCAATGTACTAAAATAATTGTACTGGTGGAATATAGTATGAATACCTTGAATTTAAAAGGTAGAAGTATAAAGAATAATTAAGATTGAAAATGATTTCTTTATACACGAAGAAAAATTCTGATTTGATTGATATCAAGAGATCTAATGAATTCTTCATTCATTCATTGAATGATAAATTACTACAAGCGAAGGAGATACACGATTTAAAAAATGGAAGATCCAATATTTCACAATTGTATCTAGAATTACTGGAAAAGTGGAAACAAGACCAGATATAATCTGATCATTCTGAGCTAATCCAAAATCGTTGTAGATCGAACCAATAAGTAGTTCCCAACCATGGGTCGAGTGAAATCCGATCCATAAATCAGTAACTAAAAGAATCGAAAAAGCTTTGATTGTGTCACTTAAGTTATAGAGAAATTCCTGAATCCAAGAATTTAGAATGAAAAGTTCTTCATTACCCAGAACAAAATAACAACTTAGAATAGCGAAACAGATTAGATTTGTCGAGAAATGCAAAATGATATGGAAATGAGATTCATTGTGTCTTTGGACCAATTGTATCGTTTCCTTGTGCATTCCTATATGAAGCCTTTGCAGATGTGTCTCTGAGTACTCCTTTATCATCTCGTCCAACAGGAAGAGTTCTTCTAATTCCATAAATCTTTCTAAAACATTTTTCTCTTGAATATCATTCAAAAGTATTTCGGATTGCCTGGTATTCCACCAATTAAGAACCCAAGTTTCTAGACATTTCTGAAATGAGAGCGAAACCCACCAGGGAAAAAATAGTATAGACACAAGATATGGGAGGGAAACCAATGCTTTATTTTTTTTCATTCTGTATCTGTGATGTGAATTTTTAATGAACCTGTTTCATTCGTCGATTCTATCTGAGATTTCTATGAAGCACGAGTTCTATAACAAGAACAAGGTATCGAACCTATGAATCTTTTCATATTTTTGTTTTCGTGTAAGAATTGAGTCTTTGGATCTAGAATAGAACATAAAAAAAGGGCCCTTTTTTGAATGAAAAAAAAATAAGTAAATATTCTTTCCATATTCCAGAGATATCAATTAGGCAAATTGGAACCGATTTCATCTTCATTTCTTCCTTTCGATGAAGACTCGAAAAACCCATTTGAACTAACAAATATTATTTTATTTGGATTTCAAGACGAACCCTACCGGATCCTTTAATTCTTTTATTTCGAATTCAAAAGATTTAACTGTCTAACCGCAGCGCAGGTATAGGGTATCAATTCAAAATCTGGGGCTTAAAAAGAGGAATTATGCTTTACAAAAACAAAATACATGTTTGGATATTTGATGAACCTATACTTATTAGACCCTTTTACTAGTATAAAAGAGTGAAGCTGGACGCCATGCGTATGCGTATACAAAATAGTTTTTGTGTACAAATAGTTTCTATTCTCCTTCAAATATTTGATTAGTTATATTAGATTTTATTAGAATTGTTCCATATACGTCCTCCTGCTTTTGAGATGTATAATGTATATGGACTGCTGCCTCAACGGAACGGGGAAATCTAATATAGCATCTTTTGCTGAAATGAACATTTTGAGGAAGCTTCTGTTGTCTTAAAAAGATAATTAGTAAGTTCCTTCGCTCATGCTGAGATTTTCAGTTCATTTCAAAAGACTTCAATGGGTACGCGCAAGAAATAGGCCAATTCGGCGGCTTTTTGTTCAATTTCTCGTGGAGTCAAATTTTCATCAGTACGAGTCAAGGGAATGGCTCCTTGGCCCCTGATTTCCATATAAAGGACACGACGAGGAAAAAGGCCCTCTCTAACCTCCATTCTGATTGATTGGATATCTTTCAGAAAGAAACGAAGGAAGATGCGCCGATTTATTCCAGGAAATCCCCAACGAAAAAGGCACATTATACCTTCTTTTCTATCGAATCGGTCATAACCACTACCTACATTCCATGAAATTGTGCACCACAAATAAGAACTAATGAATAGACCTGCGATCCCATAGAAAGACATCACGATCCCTTGTGGGAAAAAAAGAATTTGCTGAGACGGAAATACGGATATCAGATTTCTACCAAGATAAATGGAAGTTCCAACCACTAAGAATCCTAGTGAACCTAAAAAAAGGATACAGGCCCAGCCAAAATTACTTGTTTTTCGAGACCCCGTTATAAGTTCTATCCATATATGTTCTGATCGCCAGTTCATACTATACTAGATCCAGTTGCATTCGATTTGAATTGAGAGAATAACCCAAATAGATTTGACTCGACTTTTCTTGCTTGATCCCGAAGTAACTTTCATCAACTAGCAGTATTCCGACGGGAACCATTAGAAAGAATTGGTTAGATAAATTGAGTTTCTATTTAAAATATTTTTAAAAAAGATTTGCTGATCATTTTGAATTGAATCGTTTAATTGATTAAGCTATAACCGCATATACATGCATTAATGCGTATATTATGCATCGGCATACATAACAACTCTTCCATTTGTTTTAGGAAAGGCCACATATCATATATCCTACCATATTACATTAAAAAAGTATCTGTATGATAATCCAGTCTCGAAATAAATTGATGAGATTTGGTCCCATCGTATTTAGACAATCTTATTTTTTTGGACATAAAGAGATAAAGAAGCCATTGCGATTGCCGGAAAGACTAGGCCCACTAAAGGAACAAAAATAGAGGGAAAGTTCAAATCTATCATAGAATGGGTACCTCGATTTCGTATTTGTACCTATTATAATTATAAATTATAATTATAAAGATATCTTATGATAAGTCTATCTATTAGAAATAATATGAAGATAATCTTCATATGAAGTACTTAATAATCAATAAGTGCAACGAATGTAGAACTAAATGAAGTGTACCTATTCCTCTTTCTATACGAATATGTATGAGAATCCGCTTTCATAAATTGTATTCTTCTTATCCCATCCTTATCTTCTTTCTATCTTTTCTTTCAAAACAAAAAAGGGTGTTTTGAAAGAAAAGATAGAAAAGAGTTTCTTATGAGTTCGCGACTTTAACCAATCTTATCCAACAAAAAGGGATTCCTAGTGAAAAACGGGGGCTCTCGGTAAATAGAAAGAACTTCTATATTCTTATTATTCTCATTGTTTCTCATTCTATATTCTTATTCTTCTTATTTGTTATTTGAATATTTCTATTTGATTTATTTGATTTGAGATTTCTTCTTTATTTTTCTTTAATATTTTCTTTTTTTTTGATTACAATGAACTAAATGCTTATTCGCTACAAATAAAAATAACTGAAGCTAGTGCTATACTTCCATTTGAAAATGAAGATTTTTAACAATCTTTTTTAATCTTGATTCAAGGGAAGGAAACCATGTAGCTGAAATAACTCATTCAGAACACCTTTTAAAGGATTACGTGGTACGATTGGGTCGAATAAGCCTTTATGGAATGAATACTCAGCCGCTTGTGAACCGTCGGGTACTGTCTTTTTCAATGTTTGTTCAATTACTCTTTTCCCCGCAAACGCAATGTAGGCATTAGGTTCAGCAATAATGATATCTCCCAACATACCAAAACTTGCTGTAACTCCGCCAGTTGTAGGAGATGTAAGGATTGATACATAGAATAACTTTTTCTTTGATTGATAATCATATGAAGCAGAAGATATTTTAGCCATTTGCATCAAACTCAAACTCCCTTCTTGCATGCGTGCTCCTCCAGAAGCACACACAATAATGACAGGTAGAGATCGATTAGTAGCATACTCGATCAAACGGGTTATTTTCTCACCTACTACGGATCCCATACTACCTCCCATAAACTGAAAATCCATAAC